CCATTCAAGCTAAAATTGAGTATTGTTCGTATACAGTTAGAACTATTTATGGGGTATTAGGCATAAAAATTTGGACATTTCTAGACAAGAAAGAATAAACCTTTACTTGACTTGTCTTTATATTCTATCCATTGATAGAACAAAAAAAGACAAATTCTTTCATTCTTTTTTTTTTATCGAAACAAAAAGGAAGCAATTCGAATTGTATTTCTATAAGATGTATTCGAATTGTATTTCTTCTAATTGTAATTGTATTTCTATAGGGTTGAATAAAATAAAAAACTCGATTGATAATTTGATATAATTGCTATGCTTAGTGTGTGACTCGTTGGGTTTTTAGGGTCAAGATAAAAAAAAAAAGAACTGACCTGTATTATTATTACCTGTATTATTATTATGAATTAATAAATATAAGTAAGTATACAACTAATAACCAACTCATCGCTTTGCATTATCTAGGCCCAAAGAAAGAGTCAAGATATGATATATTAGCCATATCATTGTAGCAATTGAAATCTTTTTTGCACAAACAAAAGAAAAACCAATCGGATTATGAGTTGTAAATCAAAATAGAAAATTATACAGATAAGTGGAAGGGTGAAAGAAAGAGAGAAAAAAGAAAGAGAGAAAAAGAATATCAATGATATATGATTTCAATTCCAATATGTAAGGTCTATCAGTGATCACAAAAAAACTAATGTAGTAAAGCATCAATACCAATTGATCTAGAATTAAACTAATCTGTTTATAAAACAAAAAATCAAGAGCCTCGAGTCAATAAAGACTGAGAAGATTGACTCAAGGACAAATTTCCGTCGTAGAGGCTCCATTGTAAAATTAAGGCCTAACCATTAATGGAAAAGCGGTGGGAACGACGGAACCTGTAAATACATAATATTTTATTGAGAAAATAAATCATAATGATTTATTGGAGGGATAGCGAAAGGAACCAGAAGACAATCCATTTAATTTAGTCTGAGAAATCATATCATGGGTTATCTCTACAAATGAAATAAATATTGAAAGAGTCAATATTCGCCCGCGAAGTTTTTTATATTATTGGATTTCTAAATTTTACTGATATCATAATTCGAATTCTAATAGAAATTATTCTAATTACTAATTAGAAAAAAAAAAAATAATAATAATAATTAAATTCTCTAAAATAAAATAGTAAAATAGAAAAAATTATCAGAAAAAAGCATCTATTATCTATAAATTTATTATTTATAAATTCTCTAATATCTAATCTATTATCTATATAAATCATATAGAATAGAGTAGAATAGAGTAATTCTATAATATGTTTATAACTAGAATAGAAGAAAATACTTCTATAGAAAAAAGAAAAAAATTCTAAATAGAATAAAAATATATTCTAGTTTTTAAATAATATAAATAGACTTCATAATAGAAATCTATTTTCTATAATTCTAATTCTAGAATTTATATATAATACAGAATAGATATATAAATGAAATAGATATGGAAAAATATATATAGTTAAAATTAAATAGAATCAAAATCTCTATTCTACGAATCTAATAAAAATAAAAAATGGATCTAATAAATAGGTTAGATTAAGTAAATAGATTAAGCGAAATCTCAAAGAATTCCACGATTTAGTATATTATTTTATTCAGCAAACGCATGTATATTTTTTTTTAATTATTTCATTTTATTCGCGAGGAGCTGGATGAGAAGAAACTCTCATGTCCAGTTCTGCAGTAGAGATGGAACTGAAAAACAACCATCAACTATAACCCCAAAAGAACCCGATTCCGTAAACAACATAGAGGACGAATGAAAGGAATAGCTTTTCGAGGTAATCGTATTTGTTTCGGTAGATATGCTCTTCAGGCACTTGAACCCGCTTGGATTACATCTAGACAAATAGAAGCGGGGCGACGAGCAATGACACGAAATGTACGCCGTGGCGGAAAAATATGGGTACGTATATTTCCCGACAAACCAGTTACTTTAAGACCTACGGAAACACGTATGGGTTCGGGGAAAGGATCTCCCGAATATTGGGTAGCTGTTGTTAAACCAGGTAGAATACTTTATGAAATGAGCGGAGTAGCAGAAAATATAGCGAGAAAAGCTATTTCAATAGCAGCATCAAAAATGCCTGTACGAACTCAATTCATTATTTCGGGATAGTAATATAGAACCAAAGGAAAAAGACTTTGGGGATGCCAAAAAAAAATCGCAAGTTTCTTTTTTTTTTTTTTTGGATAAACAATATATCTTTTTTTCCTTTGCATTAAAATAACAGATAAAAAAATGATATGATCCAATCTCAAACCCATTTGAATGTAGCAGATAACAGCGGAGCCCGAGAATTGATGTGTATTCGAATTATAGGAACTGGTAATCGACCATATGCTCATATCGGTGACGTTATTGTTGCTGTGATCAAGGAAGCAGCACCAAATTCACCTCTAGAAAGATCTGAAGTAATAAGAGCTGTAATTGTACGTACTTGTAAAGAACTCAAACGCGATAACGGTATAATAATACGATATGATGATAATGCTGCGGTTGTTATTGATCAAGAAGGAAATCCAAAGGGAACTCGAATTTTTGGTGCAATCGCCCGGGAATTGAGACAGTTAAATTTTACTAAAATAGTTTCATTAGCACCCGAAGTATTATAAGATATAAAATTTTATTTAAAATTATAAGATAAGATATAACATTTAAGATTAAGAAAAGACCATGATATAGTTATAGATATAGTTTTCTTATATTTACATTATCTAGATATAATATAGTTTTCATAGTTTTATTATATAGTTTGTATAGTTATTAGTTTTTATTTTATAGTTATAGTATTTGAATAAAAATATTTGAATAAAAATGAAATAGAATTAATTAGTAAATTGTGTTTCATGCATATGTCTTTAATAAAAATAAAAGAATTAATAATAAAAAAAAAAAAAAGAGTATGTTGATTATATCAAAACCAGAGAAAAATAATAATTTTAGTTTATCATGGGCAGGGATCCTATTGCTGAAATAATAACCTCTATACGAAATGCTGACATGAATAGAAAAGGCACTGTTCGAATAGCATCTGCTAATATCACCGAAAACATTATTAAAATACTTTTACGAGAAGGTTTTATTGAAAATGTCAGGAAACATCAGGAAGGCAACAAAAAATTTTTGGTTTTAACCCTACGACATAGAAGGAAGTCGAAAGGACCATATAGGACTAGTCTAAATTTAAAACGAATCAGCCGACCTGGTCTACGAATCTATTCCAACTATCAAAAAATTCCTAGAATTTTGGGTGGGATGGGGATTGTAATTCTTTCGACTTCTCGAGGTATAATGACAGACCGAGAATCTCGACTAGAAAGAATGGGCGGAGAAATCTTGTGTTATATATGGTAATCCTTCTGATATCTGAATTGTATTCAGACTTCCTATTTGTTTCGTGAAAAAAAGAGAAAGAACAGATTTAGAATATCATTCCTCTTACATTAGTTAATTTTTCAAGAGGATTTTGGATGGAATGAAAGAACAAAAATGGGTTGGGGAAAATTGCATTACTGAATCACTTTTTCAATAGTTCCGCTTAGTTAATGACGATTTGGTTTTAGGTTATGTTTTAGGTTATGTTTCAGGAAAGATCCAACAAAGAAACTGATTTTCTTCAAAAAAATATGTATGTTCAAGGATGACAAATATGAAAATAAGAGCTTCTGTTCGTAAAATTTGTGAAAAATGCCGACTGATACGTAGGCGGGGACGAATTATAGTAATTTGCTTCAACCCAAGACATAAACAAAGACAAGGATAATCTTTCTAAGTGAAAACACTCTAAAAGATCCGATGTACAAATAAATAAAAATAAAAGATCTATTTTGACATGAAATGGATATATCCATAGACTTCTGACTCATGAGATAATAAAATATGGCAAAAGCTTTACCAAGAACTGGTTCACGCAGAAATGGACGTATTGGCTCACGTAAGAATGCGCGTAAAATACCAAAAGGAGTTATTCATGTTCAAGCAAGTTTCAATAACACTATTGTGACCATTACAGATGTACGGGGTCGAGTAATTTCTTGGTCATCCGCCGGCACTTGTGGATTCAGGGGGACAAGAAGGGGAACACCATTTGCTGCTCAAACCGCAGCAGGCAATGCTATTCGGACAGTAGTGGATCAAGGTATGCAACGAGCGGAAGTCATGATAAAAGGCCCTGGTCTCGGACGAGATGCGGCATTAAGAGCTATTCGCAGAAGTGGTATACTGTTAAGTTTCGTCCGGGATGTAACTCCTATGCCACATAATGGCTGCAGGCCCCCTAAAAAAAGACGCGTGTAAAAAAAAAATATTGAAGAGATTTCAAGAGAAATAAATAATTCCAAAATTTCACAATATTATTATGGTTCGAGAGAAAGTAACAATATCTACTCGGACACTACAGTGGAAATGTGTTGAATCAAGAACGGACAATAAACGTCTTTTTTATGGACGCTTTATTCTATCTCCAATGATGAAAGGCCAAGCCGACACAATAGGGATTGCAATGCGAAGAGCTTTGCTTGGAGAAATAGAAGGAACATGTATCACACGTGCAAAATCTGAGAAAATACCACACGAATTTTCCACAATAACAGGTATTCAAGAATCAATACATGAAATTTTAATGAATTTGAAAGATGTTGTATTGCGAAGCAATTTGTATGGAACTTGCGAGGCGTCTATTTATGTCAAAGGTCCTGGACATGTAACTGCCCAAGACATCATCTTACCACCCTTTGTGGAAATTATTGATAATACACAACATATCGCCAGCCTAACGGATTCAATTGATTTGTGTATTGGATTACAAATCGAGAGGAATCGCGGCTATCGTATAAAACCGACACATAATTTTCAGAACGGAAGTTATCCTATAGATGCTGTATTCATGCCTGTTCGAAATGTGAATCATAGTGTTCATTCTTATGGAAATGGAAATGAAAAGCAAGAGATACTTTTTCTCGAAATATGGACAAATGGAAGTTTAACTCCTAAAGAAGCACTTCATGAAGCCTCCCGGAATTTAATTGGTTTATTTCTTCCTTTTCTACATGCAGAAGAAGAAAACTTACATTTAGAAAAAAATCAACACAAGGTTACTTTACCCCTTTTTACTTTTCATGATAGATTGACTAAATTAAGAAAAAATAAAAAAGAAATAGTATTGAAATACATTTTTATTGACCAATCAGAATTGACTCCGAAGATCTATAATTGCCTCAAAAAGTCCAATATACATACATTATCGGACCTCTTGAATAAGAGTCAAGAAGATCTTATGAAAATTGAAAATTTTCGCATAGACGATATAAAACATATATTTGGTATTCTAGAAATAGAAAAACATTTCGCAATTGATTTACCAAAGAATAAAATATAAATCCAATGAATTTATATTCATTTTCGTCTTTAGAAAAAAAGATGAAAAATGTGCATTTCGAATCTTTAGCACAATTTATATATTTGCGAAATAGATAAATAAATCAAAATTTTAATTGAATAGATGTTATCTAGGGATAATTCACTTTGAAGCGACTATTCCCTAGATATACACATCATGATACTTTACAATTGAATCAATTTAAAAAAGACCTAAAGTTAGCGATTTATCAATAGGCAATGTTGCTCCAATACCTAACCAAAGGGCTACTGCAGTACCAATCAAAAAGACAGTTGTCGCAACTGGACGACGAAATGGATTTTGGAATTTATTAACATTCTCCAAAAAAGGTACTGTTAATAGCCCCGCAGGTACTGAAACCATTAAAAGAACACCCAATAATTTATTGGGTACTGTACGAAGTATTTGAAATACAGGAAAAAAATACCATTCAGGCAATATTTCTAAAGGAGTTGCAAATGGATTCGCAGGTTCACCAACCATTGATGGCTCTAGAACCGCTAATCCTACATTACATGCAATAGTACCTAGAATTACTACTGGAAAAATATATAAAAGATCATTGGGCCATGCAGGTTCTCCGTAATAATTATGACCCATTCCCTTAGCCAATTTAGCTCTTAATACAGGATCATTCAAGTCAGGTTTTTTTGTTATTGGGATAGGTGAATTCTTATAGATCCATCCTCCGAAAGAACCGGACATGACAATTTTTCATCATCCGGCTCGAGCAAAAATTAAACGAATCAAACGAATCCATATCAAAAATCTTGTATGTCTAGACGTTATAAAATCTATATCTATATGTTAACCATGTCTACCCATATATGAATATGAATGCTTTTTTGTAATACTAAATTAACTGGATTCTTTTTTTCCGAGTTGCAATTATCCATTGCAAAGAATTCGTTCTTACAGGTAAATGCTCAATACCCAAGTAGGCTTAAAAGGTGATCATGGTCAAGTGCTTTTTGGGTCGTCTCAGACCTTTCGATTGGCTTTTATCTCCAAAAAAATATCGAGCCTTTTACATACAAAGGATTTACTTGTTACTAATAGAGTTTAGCCTCTGTCATTCTTTAGATCCCCTATTTCACTTCACTCCGATAGTATCCTAAATCGGGTCAATGCAGAGGAAATGACTGCATTTCCATACTATATTACTAGAAAAAGTAATAAACTATTAAGTAATCTATTAAGTAATAAAGTATTAAGTACTAGTATTAAATAATAGTATTAAGTAAATGTTAAGTAAATGAAAGAAAACTAAGTCTAATCAAGTAAAATAGCTAAAATAGAATATAGATTCTACCATATCACTTATTCTACTGGGTTTTACGGAGCCTGTTCATGCACAACATGATTGGATCTGAGCATAGAAAAGATTCTCTTCAAACGAACCAGCCTATCTTCTGTATGGGGCTTACACAGTAGTTGGAACAAAGACACATTTGGTTATTAATTCCAATGTGGCGGATAAAGGCATATATCTGCACGGCCAAATCAATAGACCAAGTCACACACTCCCATAATCCATTTTTCTCTTAGGAAAATTTGCTTCAACTATTCATGTCAAATAAAAAACACAATTTTTTTGGAGTTGAAGGAAAATATCCGAATACATGTCTTATTCTTTTCAATAATCCATATTTGTAGCAATGAAATACTATTCTTCCTCCCCCAAGCGCAATGGTTGATTACAAATATCTAGAATCTATATTCTCTATAAAGGGCCTGAAATACCTTGCTTACGTATCATTGGAAAGTGCATTAACATAAATACGGCAGTAAGGAGAGGTAATACAAAAGTGTGTAAACTATAAAAACGAGTCAAAGTGGATTGTCCTACACTAGCACTTCCACGCAATAACTCTACCAAAGGCGATCCTATTACAGGAATAGCTTCTGGCACGCCTGTTACAATTTTTACTGCCCAATAACCAATTTGGTCCCAAGGTAAGGAATAACCAGTTACACCAAAAGATGCGGTCAATACAGCAAGAACGACGCCTGTAACCCAAGTCAATTCACGGGGTTTTTTAAAGCCACCAGTG